TTATCCATTTTATTTCTTTTTAATGCGGTAAATTCGGTCACAGATCCGAGTCATGTTTACAACGGACTGAAATCAAACCGACACGAGTGCAGGGAAGGACAATAATGATGCTATGAGAACTGATACAGAGCAAGAGAAGCAAAATGTTGTAGTAAATAAACCTTCACGAAAATAGGGTCCTTGGATGATAGGTCAGAAAAGGGGACGACGCGGAGTGATAAATTGAAATCAGAGAGGGGGAATTCACGGAGGTGAGCGAGAACATGATGGCAATAAGCAATAGGGCTCTCGGTTTGCAGTGTTAGAAACTGAAGAACCCGAAGGGATGGCCGATGAGCACAGGCTCGCCGGAGTGATCAGGGGGAACAATGAGATAGAGCAACGGGAAGAAGGTCGTCGTCTCTTTGGGAAGAGTCCAGCTCCAAGTACGCGGTTCAAGCACAGCTAAATGCACAGAGAGAACAGAGCACCCGGAATCAGCAAGCCATCCAGGGGGCCGGGGCCGCCCCCCACTTAACAACCTAAAAACCCTCCTACCCAATCGCAACCGAAAAACCCAGCGCAAGCTCCGCCCAGACCCGCTTATAACAACGCTGCGCCTCCGGCCAATTATGATCCTCAGCAGCAACAAGGTGCTCCCAAGCGACCCTGGGGACCCAATAGAGCTCACTACCCGCCATTAGCCCTACCCATTCCTACCCTATTCTCCATCCTTCTGACCTGTAAAACCCTTTCTCTGCCCAGAGATCAACCACTCCCCTGGCCTCCTGGTCTCGACTATTCAAAGTTCTGTCCATTTCACCGATACGCAGGCCGTACCATCGAAGAGTGTCATACTTTGCGTGATGTCATCTAGATGAAAATCTTATCAATTGGAACGAAGTTAAGGCATACCTTAAAGCCGCCAATGTCACTGAAGCTACTGGGGATCTAGACTAATCCAATGCCACAACATCAAGGGGGACAAGTCACCACTCAGGGACCTACACCGGTACAAACTAATCCAGGACTTTCTGCCAGCGCTAACACCATCCGAGCTTGCACTGCCGCTCGAAGAGAGATGCCTGTGAGACCCTCTCAAGTTCTTGAATTCGAAGGAGGTTCTGAGAATTCAAAAGTCCGAAGTCACTTTCTTTGTCCCTAGGAATCTAAGTTCCAAAAGCAGACGAAATCGCTATGGAACCGGACCTCCTCGCTGCCGCTTAATTCATTACCAGGAAGAGGGAAATTCGCTTTTTTAGTAAGCCCTATTAGCTAGTAAGGGTGGGTTGAAAAGGTAAAGAAGGAAGAATCCGAACGAATGCATGGGCAGGTGAAATGAGCCCTTTTTTTTTAATACCCTCGTCACCTACTAGTGAGCCGGAAAGCTTAGGGACGCCTCTCGTTCCTCTTCCCCCATTTGACAACCGTATCTCGTTCGGATGATTCTCTGAAACCCCCTTAACTAAGAGAGAGAAAGGCGAAGGGAAGTTCGGAAAAGCCTAGCAGACGGGACTATCAACCCCTTTCTATTAAGACCTCGGCACCATCCTTACCCCCCTACGAAAGATTTAGCCCTATTTATTTATAAGAGGAAAGCTCCCAGGTTCCACATCTTAAAGAAGTGCATGACCAGATTGGAAGCACGGAGGTTCATTCGCAATGGGACAACTCACCCAGCCATGATGCATGACAGAAGAGATCGAGCACAAAATGGAGTTTCCCTCTTGGGCGAGGCTCACGTCCGGAAATAATCTTTTTCAAGACTTTCTCTCCTATGTTGACCTTTCTCTATATTACCTTATTTTTTAATTCACTTGAAAGCCCCTTTTCTGGTAGACCTGGGCATGTTCCATGGCGCGAAGTCTCTTCTCATCTAATAGCTCTCATTTTGGGGATATATAAAAAGCTCTCTATCATCCACATCCAAATCTTTTTCTGGGCCCTGATGTTTCAGGGAATGGCGGAATCCGTCTCTAGCAAGTACGCAACTGGCCTTAAATTGTATCGAGAGGCCCTTCTCATAAGATGTTGTAAGGGCCTTATTCGACGAAGCTTAAAGCAGACATCAAGAGCTAAGAAGGGGGCCAACAAGCCCCTTTGAAGCTAATGCCTTAGAAGCTACAGGACATAGAAGCAGGCCAACAAGTGGATTGAATCTTTTCCAGTCTAGAGACTGGCGGATTACCTTCGAAACAAAGGATTGCAAAATTCCTTCTGCTTTGGACAAGATAAGTGGACAGATGAGTTGAATAATACAGGGACTGATAAGCTAAGCGAGGTTCCCCTTTGAGATCTCCCAACCTAAAGGCTTTATTCAGAGGTGGGTCTTTCAACCGCCTACTCTTTCGATGAAGGGTGCACTACAAGAGAATCGGTACTAAAGATATTAAATGGGGGGATTTCGCCGATATTGAGTCGACTATAAACTATTCATCTTGCTTGGAACCGTCGTTGTGTATGGGAAAGAGGGCTTCTACCTATGCTTGGTTGGGAAAAGGGTGAATGGTCCCAAAAGGGACGGGAAAAAGCCACTAGAAAGAACGGGGGGTCATCCACCAAGTATCAAGCTGGGTAGTCCACTTTATCCGTGACTCTGAGTACAAGATTTCCGGGATCAAGAAACTAGCAAACAAATATGCTCGGCTGGACTCTTTTCTCGTATGCCCGGAAAATTCAATTTCGGTACAACTCCGCTTGCTGCAAAGCCTTTATTTATCGTCCAAACACTCCAGATCTGCACTTCCCTTTACTCCATAGGGCCGAAGCCTTATTAAGTTAAGAATTAAGAAGGGCTTTTTTTTATAGAGAGAGAGTCAGGGGCGATCTATATTGCTTACCACAGCTCTATTCCCGACTTGAAATCCATAACGGACTTTAAGAGAGGATGAACATTCCCGTTCTATAGGTAGCACTGCCCCTATTAGATTAGAGAAGGGTGAGGGCCCACTTCCTTCTGATCTGCTAGCACTGTGAATTACCTTAGACCTACGCAGCAGGAACGAGATGGAGCACCTACTCTACTGGTCGTCTGCTCTCTCGAGGTCGTCCTTATCTAGGTACAAAAAGGACATTACGGGATATCTCCAAAATTCGATGTACTTCGTGCAGGACACATCTCATGTTTGCCGAATCTAAAAACCATCGCCTTTGCATCCAAACACTTCACGGCGGCTATGATCAGATCCCAGTGTTGGTTCACTTTTGACTTTATCCTCCACCAAATCTTCTGATCTCCTGTTCTCAATGATGTTAAGCAGCTCCTGATCGCAGCAATCATGCCTTCGAAGGTACGTTTTTTTCATTCGGGGTCTTACCTTGGGGATAGACGATGGACCCGCCATTCGACATGATGCAGCATTTTGAAAGAAAATTCCATCAAATAAAAGGAGTTTACATTTCTGACATCTCTTGACACCCTTACTTTTAATAGGGGGCCTTGCCTCATGATTTTCTTGGCAAGCATTTGGCTGTTGACGTGTCCTCCGCACCCACTTGAATGAGCTTGTTCAACAATGTGTGCTCCTTATTTCGGAAGGGCGAGTGACCTTTTGTAAAGGACATCTCCCAAGATCACAAATCGTCGGGAAAGTTCCCTCCGGGCTCTCCTCTGACCACGAGTGGCGTACTCCGGTATGAACCCGTCTTGAGGTAATTGTAGAAAGAATAATACCATGGTTCCCATCGTCCTCGTAATCTTCCTCGTCTTGACTGGTGATAGTTCATCATGTTCCAACTCCCGATAGTCTTCATCCAAGAAGAGAAATGAGTCCCGTTCGGCGGAAGGGCTCTCTGTGGCTCGGATGTCGATGACAAGCGACTCTGTGCTTCGGTGTACTAGCATGTGTACTAGAGCGGCTGAGTATGAATTCCATAAGGGCTGGCGAGTCAGCCAAGCGATTTTCTATTCTCGGAACATGGGTGAAGGTGATCTCCCTAAAGCGCTTGATCAGGTCAATGGCAAGTTCTTGGTACGATATGAGTTGGGTCTCTTTGGTCTTCCATTCTCCTATACCTCTCTCTATAAAAAAAGCCTTTCCCCTTTTAAGAATACCCACGGTAAGCATCCTGCTCTCGATCCAGAGCTACTGCTTCAACAATCAACTGAGCTTAGGAAGTCAGGTTAAGACGTCGACTTATAATTGGTCTTGCCCGAGGAGATGAAAAAGAATTAGGGCTTGCTTTCTCAATTCACATCTATGAGCGATGATTCCTCTATCTCTTGCTCGCTTCGATCGGACTCTGGCAGCTTAGGGAAGAATGATGGCTCGCTAACAAGGCCCCTAAATGACCGCTCAGAAGGCCTACCTCTTTTTTTCCCAATCTCTCACTCGCTCGTCCCTCTCTCATGAAAGATTGTCTCTCCTCTCCCGGCGGCTTTTAGTCATGTCTATAGCCAGTTGCTAAGACGATTCCCACTCAAGCATTCTCATTCAACGGTCTATCAATGCTGCCTTATTTAGTTCAAAATTACTTTCTTTCTACTAGTTCTTACATAAGCAATTTGCAGGAAGTAAACGAAGTCTTTCCTTCCGAAATCCACTCCTGAAGTCACGTCTTTCAGTACTGGGACTGAAGTCAAGTACTTTCGAGTTGCTCTTTGCCCAAAGCCCTCTTTCCGACTTAGAAAGACCAACTAACAATAGCTTTAGCATCTCTTGAGTTGGAAAGGTCTTTATAGAGCTAAGGGGAAGGTTTGGAACCCTAGTAGCAGAATGGAATCAGCGGGCTGACTTCCATGCTAACACGAGTAGTTTAACTCAGCATTACCTCGTAAGGTCGTTTTCAATTTTTTTTGCTTTGCGAGAAACTTTTTAAAAAGTCTTCAAATAGCCATTGCATAGTTTACGAATTATGCTTAGTAGGGACCTAAACACAGGAATGGTTCAGAGTCAGACCACGCCTTATGACGAAAGGGGGAGAAAGGACTGTCGATCTGTGATCAAAGAAAACTATACCTGAAGAATGGGATACAGATTGACCGGCACAAAAGCCATCTCTATCAATCTACGCTCATTGATGAGACGGCGACATAGAGAAGTCACCCCCTTCTCACTTAAAAGTAAAGAAGAGATACAAACTTTTGAATCTCAATTTGGTGGGATCGAGGATGGAATCGAATAGCGAATGCACTTGACCGACCCGCCATCTCTTTCCTTCAATAATGCCTTCGCTTCACTTCAAGACGCTATTTGCCAATAAGAAAAAAACTACCTGAATGGAAGAAGCCGAAGGGGTGAACGAGCGCTGCGGTAACGAGCTTTCCTTCTGCCGGCCTTTATAGGAGTAGGGGAGCGTGGTGAGATAGATAGACGTCCAATCCTGCAGCAGCTAGTTGCTCGGCCTTAGTCTTGGGCTGATCTCACACTTCAATCAAGCCCTTCGTACTTCGATCCAATCAATCGATCGATCAAGAGGCTAATCTCTTTTGTTTGGGCCGGTAGCTAAAAGAAAGTCCTCGCTTTCTCTTGAACAAGGGAAGGGCAGCATAGCATTAGCTTCAATTAAACAAGCTCAACCTTGAGAAAGGTGGTAGGCCGAAGAACCGTTGAACGCTTCAACTTGGCCACTGAAGAAGGCGAAGGCTGGGCGAGAGACTAGGCCAACTTACTGCTTACTGCTATGCCATGGTTGAAGCTTTAGGCTCCATAGACGGAACTATGTATTAGGTATTAGGGAGGGGAGGACACCACTCAGCACCCCACGGAGCGGTGGGGTTCAATGCCTAAAAAAAAAAAGGGGGGAAAGATGACTCTATGGCTGAGGGGAGGAGAGAAAGAACGCATGCATGGATATTCTGTCTGTCGGAGGTTCGATAATCTATGAAAGGACATCTAAAGCTAAGGTTACGAAGTAAAGGAAGTCCGAGAGAAGTGGTGATCTCATCTTGCTTGCTGGGAGAGAGGAAGCTTCCGGACCACCTTTTCCAGCCAGATAGCGAGCGATCACTCAGCAATGAACACTAACTGAAAGCGGCCGGGAATGAGTACCTATCCCTTACGGGAATCGAACCCGTGTCTTCGACATGAAAAGACGATGTCCTAACCACTGGACGAAAGGGACCAAAAAGCCATTCTTCATATACCGCTCCGTGGGCTCCGAGAAGAGAAGTGGTTCGTTTTCTTTCTATACGAAATTAAAGATTTCGTTTGTGTTCATGTTGGCGATTTCAGATGTAAATTCGGCGGTTCGTCCCCCCTTCCTACGGGTTCCCCCACCCCCCTGAATAAGTAAGGCCCCGCTCTTTCTAATAAAAAAAAAGAGGGGCGAAGCGCCCGTTTGAAGTGGCGAAGGCCTATGCTACAGTAAGAAAAAAAGTAGGTTTCGGTTACGAAGTCACTTAGTCGAACTATAAAGAAAGGGAGGCTAAGGTTACGAAGTAAGGTCAACTGGTTAAGGAAAGCTCAGGTTATGAAAAAGTTTAGCCGTTAATTAATTCAATTAAGTAGTAGTGAGACGTCGGTACGGAGTTGCGTCAGCTGTGGATATAGACTAGGCTAAGGGGCGGACTTCATCTCTTCTATTCTCTTCACTTACACCTTACACTTCTGCTGAGTCTAACGAGGCTCAGGTGCGGAGCCTTCCACTGTCACTGTGGACCGAGACTACGCAAAGGTAGAACATCATAGAAACTTCGCTGACTTTCTCATAAACCTTGATTTCGCTACGCTCAATAAGAAGCCGGAATCGCTTAAATTGGTTCGTGTTCCGTTTCCAAAGTAAGTCGTCTTTACCCAAGTGTGAACTTCAGACGACTCTCAAGCGGTTCCATTCCTTCTTACTGTACTTATGGGTCAACCCAACCCGAATGGGAAGAAGGGGGTCAGCCAAACAGCGGTCCACTTTGTACGTTTGCTGAGCAGACCAATCAGGCATTTTTTTTTCTAAAAAGGAAGGGAACTTCTCACCGAAGGAGGCAGTAGGAATGAAGGAGGCGGGAAGCTACCGCTTCTAGAATGGTTGCTTATCCTTCACTTTTTTTAGAGCGTCTCGCTATTCAAAAAAAAAGGTTTATGTAATCGGAAAAATGGTTACGGTTGCGGAAACCAGAGAAAGTCGGGAACCATCGGTTACCTTTTGAATCAAAGTAGCGACGAGCCTAGTATTACGACTACAGGGGGAGAAGCAAAGCTTCGTAGACAGCTTCGCTTCCTCGTCGCTTCTTTCTAGCGACCAGCTTCTCAAGTGGGTGGCTTGGTAAGCAAGCTACCTTCAGCATCGGTAAAATCCCTATCAATAAGAGGCCGGAATGGTGGGGAAGGAAGCCCTCCCTACTTCAATGAAAGGGGGGAAGAGCCCTTTCACAGCCGCTCCTCTACAACTACCTTTCGCCCAACATGATCACGAACGAAGACAGAGAATTGCGTAGATAGGAGGACGAAACGAACCAACCCACTTGTCCTGATCGGAACGATTGAAGAAAGAAAGAGAATGGTGTCCCCTTTCGCCCAGGGGACATCGTCGGAGAACAATGCCGGGGACAGGGTGAGAACCTTCCGTTGCTTACACCCTTTAAGTGTTGGTTCTTCCGGGGAGAGATCTGGTTTCAAGATCTATGAACAAGAGAGATCCCTAAATCTCCATTTGAAAAAAGAGATGAATAGATAAGGCGAAGCCAGCTGAAGGAAGGGCGCTAACGAGCAAGAAAACGGATGCGCTAACGCGCAACGGCTTTCCTTTCTCTGATAGAGGCTCGCTTCTTCAATTCAAGTTCAGCTTGCTGCTTTTCATTTTGATAGGAGTAGGTGCTTGCTGCTCGCTCGCTGTCTACTAAATGAGCCTTTACTGCCCGCCCGGCCCCTCTCTTTAATCTTAAGTAAAGTTCAGTCAAATCAATGAAGTGAACAGCCCAACCTCTTTGTTTGTTTCACCTAATTCGGAAAGAGAACAATAGACTTGCAACTATAGTCTAGGAAAAAGCTTCTCTTTGATAGCGGTCATAGGGGAGTTCAGAAAGGATCTGATCGTAGATAGAGACTGAAACCTGTGCGGGGGTAGGGGCGGATGTAGCCAAGTGGATCAAGGCAGTGGATTGTGAATCCACCACGCGCGGGTTCAATCCCCGTCGTTCGCCCATCAATAAATGGACCATTTGTTACGGAGACAGAAGACAAACCTAGAAAGCTTTTTTTCTGCAAGTCATCTCGAGGCTTCAAACGCATCCAAGCAATTGGTATCCGATTGAAGCATAGAAATAGATTCGCGTCGCCTACTTGCTGAAAGCACAAATGGAATGGCCGATCATGAATTCTATGAAGTTTTTAAGACCTTCACTTTTGACTTCATAATGAATTAAATGAACCCCCGGATGAGGAGCAAATCTCCCCTCCCTTTTACTAAACCATGGGGAGCCCCTAGTAGTTTACCGGACAAATTGAGTTGTCGTGACGAGACCTTTCTTAGTGGAAGATCGGAATTCTCTTCATCACGAGACTGATCGGATCAGACACCCGAGAGACCTCCACAATTGAGTAAGTAAGAGGACAACAAGCAAAGAGTTATGCTTTCATTTCTTTGTTGAGATTGAAATCAAGTTCTTTAAAAAGGGGGTAGGTATAATGAACGCAGGCCAAGTCAAGAAAAGGACTTCCTTACTTTTAGTCTTAATTACTAGTAGTTTGAAGCGAAACCGGTTTTTTTTGGCACTCGGTTCCTTCGTCTTAAGTAAAGTTCAGTTGACTTTTTTGATTCGGAACTCTTAGTCGAGCTGATGGCGAGATCTTTTTTTTGTTCGAGGTTCAAGAGGAAGAAGAGAAGAGGAACCCCCGCCCAATGGTGCTTTTACGAAAGTACGGTCACCGGTGGCTAATACCTTCTCGACACTATCGAACCTGAAATCCACTCTCAATCGCTCTTTTTAGTTGGCGGGCAAGGGTTGCCCAATTTCTTAGCCGATACCGGGACGTCTTTGCTTGGTCATATAACGATATGCCAGGCTTAGATCCAGTCCTAGTAGAGCATAACTTTAATAGAGGTCTAAAAAGAAAGTCTCCAAGCTCCATCCCGACTTGGAGTTTTCAAAGAAAAAAGGAAAAAGCGGCCCGCTGAATTAGGACCTTGGATTATTCTGATTGGATCTCTAACCGTCCCCGTACCGAAAAAGGATGGGAAGGACTTTTCTTTTAGAAAGCTAAACTAAATCAGGCCTGTCCCAAGGACGATTTCCCACTCCCAAATTGAGATGTCGGGGTAAAAAACGCTGTCATTTATGGACGGTTTATCAGGATACAACCAAAGACGGTTGGCCGAGAAAGACCAAAAGAAGACTTCCTTCATCACGGGGCGGGAAACCTTCTGTGCAAAGGTCATGCCATTCGGCTCGGCCTAAAGAATGCCGGAGCAACCTACCAGAGGGCTATGACGGCCATCTTCCATGAGATGATGCATAGACTATGTGGATGACATAGTAGTCAAATCCAAGACAAGGGTCAATCACATAGAAGTCCCCCCGATTAGTCTTCGAGAGGCTTAAAAAAGAAAAGAACACGGAGCGGTCAAATCAAACTCATGGGTTGGTTAAGCTGAGTAGGCGGTTGACTAGGCCTTTGCCTTGGCATATAGCCATGTTGGCCTTGATTTGGTGGAGACGGGCGAACCCGCTGAGACTGTGGTAAGGTTGCCTGAGGTGGTGGAGCAAAAGAGACCTGCATACCCTGAGTTGATTGGGGAAGAGCTGGTTGTTGCAACATTGGTACGTAGGATTCCGAGAAGAAAGAGGCGAGCGCATCGAAGTTAGAGAAAGGGCTCTCACAGACCCCTAATCTCATCCAATAAAAAGATATGGGATATGGCAGTCTATTGTCCTTCCAAGCTAAAATAACGAGTTCTTATTGCAGCAGGATTGTAGCGGTTGGCTTTCATGCAGGTAGCCGTAGCTTGAAGACGAGGGGCGGTGTGGTGTAAGGGTTATGGCGAGTCAAGCAATGATCGGAGAGGGAAGCTTATAGGCTAGCTAGGTTTTCTTTTTCACTGGCTTATGGTCTAAGGGTACCCTTTCCGCCTAACCATTGTTTAGAAAGTAAAAACAAGAATTCTTAAATTGTTTAGACTCAACTTTGTTCTTCGACTTCACTTTGTCTTCGTTTAGTCCAGTTCAAAGTTTAGTGCAGCCATAGGACAATGGCATTTTCTTAGCTAAAGGTAGATCAGAAAATGAAAACTTTTACAAAAGCCCGTATTTCGCGACTGTAACAAATGCTTATCCGGTGCAAATCATTTATCCTACGCACGACGTCAACAAAACGAGGCATGAGAACCAAAGCGCAGGCAGGGAGAGCCGGGCCAACTACTAATTATTAACCGTCCTTTCAGTTGGGACTTTCAAGCAAGCCTTGCGAAGGCAGCCTTCTCGCGCATCAAAGACTTCATTTCCCGCAAGTGACCAACCGAAGCCATGCAATTTCTTATATTATAAAAGGAGTGCTAGAATGTCTTTTCAATTGTAGGGGCGCGTTAGCGCTAATATAAAGCAAAGGGCTTTTTCAGCTGGATCCAGAACGAATAGGAGATATATCAGTACGCCATCCACGGGACACCTTTCGTAGTGAGGGAAGTCCTCTGTTTTTAGGTTGACGAGCTACTTTAGTTTAGTTTCCGAAAAAAGCATAAAGCCCGGTATTTTCGTAAACGTAAAAGAGGGACGAGTGACAAGGGACTTGAGTGACTCACCCTAATCAATAAGCGGGAGCAGGTATCGAGTGTTGTGAGGGCTTTTATTTGCGCGTTAAGGGCAGTTTCTGTTATAGCACTAGGAATCGGTGCCGTTAGTCTAAGCTAAAACAGAGGGGCTTTGGAATCCATTCCGTATTCCGTACGCTAGGAAGTCGATCTGAACTGTAATTATAGCCTTCGCTTGAACCGAAGAGAGCGATGCGAACAGTTCAGGAGGCCGCAGATCAAACCCTTAGTTCAGTGCCGGGTTTCATAAGTACTCTCGGTCAATCATATCATTCTCCAGACGGGATGGGGTGTAGGCACGTTTATTGGAGCAGTTGGGAAGAACACCGGCCTCTTTCTTTTTTCAATCGTTAGAAAAAGGAGCTTGGTCAGCCATGTTCCCTACGTACCCTATCGTTATTCCCATGATTCCCCGTTGCACCTATTCTCCGCAACCGTCGGTTCAGATCTATCTCGGGTATGGTCACTGCACTCCAATCGTTGTATCTCCAATCTCTGCCTCGGTTGGTGGCACCTATGGTTCTGAAGGTTTTTGATTCCAAGAAAGATAAAGAAAAGAAGAGGATTTATCCTCTAGTTGCGAAGGATACTGCTTACTACAGATTCGAGTGAAATGGCTGGTGGTAAGCGTGGTAAGGTCGCTGCTAACGAATGGTGGGTGCGTGGAGAATGCTATGGATTCGAGCTCCATTTCCCTCTCGGTACTTAGATCTTCCTCTAAAACGTCTCCCATTCCTCTTTCCTTTGTTCCGCCGACTACATTGATTGGATACCGCTGGGCCTGCCTACGCATAAAGTCTAAGGATTCTCCCATAAAGCCATTGAATTGCCCTTGGTTGTCCTACCTTAGATCTTATTCCCACCTTGTTCTATTGCTCTTTCTCGATGGGGCGCTAGACCTCATTCTCTTTGAGACGCTTATTCAATTGATAGTGGCCCCTCCTTACGTTACTTTAATTCGATGGGGAGGATGGGAGTAAGGAGCGGGTACGGGAGCTTGACCAGGAACAAGATAACGAGAAGTGGATTTGCCTGGGGTGGGCTCACTTTTCTGCCTTTTCCTCCCACGATTTAAGGATTGGCTCAAGCAACCTATCTTACTAATAAGAAAGTGGCTGCTAGTTGTAGCGCCCCTTTATAAAAATGATATTCTTCTGCGAGACTCCATCCAACCAAATCCCATTTTTGAAGGATGTATTCTCGGAAAACATCATCGCGAAAGCTTTCCGGTTGGAGGTGAGCTAAAATGGAATGACGGGGATTGAATGGCCTGGAAAGCTGGTAGGGTTTGGGGCGAGCTGTGGGCTACATTAGATATGGGTTGAAATGGCGAGAGCTGAGATGACGGGAAGAAGCAGACCCATCGAGAATCGAGGAATGACCATGTACTCCTTCCCTTACGGGGCTCATGGAGTAGCGTATTTCGAAAGAGGAAGACGGGGGGTGAGAAGCCATAGCAAGATTATATGCATTTCGGGCCTCAGTTTCTGCATCATGATCCACCTAATATGGGTATTGTGACTGGCATATGGATTTTTAGAATTGTTGGAAGGGGACTGATGTTGATTTATGAAGGCGAATATTGGATAACTGAAGTTAGGAGGATTGTAGAGTGACAAAGGAGCTACTTGGGATTGGAGGAATGCCGAACGCATTGCAGACATGCCTTTGGATATGGTTTCCGCTGATTGGATTAGTCTGACCATCATCTTCTCTAACCTAGTCAAATAAAGACTGGCATTCATCTCCATAGCCCTTTTTCTTTAGCAGTACAGGCCGGCTGGTCGGGGTTGTTTCCCCCCCGCTACCACAAAGATCACTGCCCAGCCACCGCTCGAGGGTACCTCCGCTCCCCAACTGAGCAAAATGGATCAAATTCGCGGGAAAGGAGAGATAAAAAAAGGGAAGGTTCTGCTGAGACTCAAGTTCCCCTGCCGGAGCTCCCCGAACCTGAAGTAGAAGTCGAGGGGCTGCTCAGTGAGAAGAAGCGTCAAATGATTCGGACAGTTGTCGCGCTGGCGGAGCAGGGAGCCTACAGGGAAGATTGGGGCAATGAGGAGTTCGACGATTTAGCCCATCGACTACATCTATCGCTGAACCAACTTCCGAATCATCTACCGAATCGCATAATCAACCGGATCCACCTAAACCTAATAAATTTCCTCTAGACAGAATGAGGCTCTCGTTGAGAGATCCATTAGTGATTGGCCCACCCCTCCTGGCAAAGAAAGAAAGGCAGGTTCAGGCGATTGATCAAAAAAAGATTTCCTTCCCTTTCTTTATGACAGAGCAATTGAATGCAATTGAATGCAGCGGTGCAGGGCCTCTAAGATTATGAATAAGCTATTCATTTTCCGTCCTATTGAATAAATTCGGCATGATGGTAGTAGAGTAGTCGATCTGATCTCGCGCGCGGGCGGATAGAAATGCCTATAGATGAGGTAGGCGAGGCTAGCTTGCCGGCAAAAGGCGATTGTCTTTTGTTTGATGAGAACGAGAAGGGCAATTGACTGCAGGCCTCTTGGGTGGGGGCAACTGGAGGAAGACAGCACGGGGCAAAGCAAAGGGCAGAGCTTCGAGTGACTTTTTTCTTTGCTCTTCGACAGCCCGTCACTCGAAGCTCCTCTGTCGCGCCCTAGCCGAGCGGTCATCGCCTGCACAAGCAAGCAGATTAGCTCCATCATTCCATTATTGTGCCGGCAGGCCTGGGCGAGCGAGGTAGGCTTAGATTAGAGGGAGGGGGACTGCGAACGTCCCATGAAGGGGGAACCATGCATTCCTCTCGGGCTGGGCTCTCGCGTGTCCGGGGTCCGATCAGATCAACCAGCGACCGGTTTACGGAACAAGGAGTTAAGCAAGGGCCAGGAGATTGATGAAAGAAACTGGCCGAAGTCAGTGTTGTGTTCAACTCCGCGGTTGGAAGGATTGCTTTCTGCCGTCTGTCTTTTCCTTCTCTCTCTTCTCTTAGCAAAGTAGGCTCAAGTCAAACTTTTGGCTTGCTACAAGCTGGGCTCAGGGACTGCAGTCAGCCGCTTCCCCTGTAGTCGTCAGCTCGTTTTTGACAGATCCGATCGGGTGTTCATAATCTGGAGTAAAAGGATTCGAACCTTTGCATGCCGGTACCAAAAACCGATGCCTTACCACTTGGCTATACTCCATACGGCCTGTTTTGGACGGTAGAACGGGGAGAGGGGGAAGGGGGAAGCAGGGCTCGAAGAACGAGCCGAGCCGTGCAAGGACGCGGGGATATAGCAAGTAAGCAGAAAGGTTCTTTAGGACCGACTACAACAAGCTCACGACTCTAATAGAAAGAAAGGGTAAGCTCTCTGCTCTATTTGCTTGCAATGCTATGCCTATCAAAGTAGGCGAACGCTTCTGTAACCTTAGACTCGTTACGCTGTTCGACTGAACTCGTTGGCTCCACGTCCACCGAAAGTAGGTAACCTTCGTCACCGTTGGTTCCCGTAACCAAACCTTTCTTATCTTTTTTTTATTATGTCTTTCTTTCTGAAGGGCTTGCGGTTCATTACACCAAAGGCTTTCAGTGAACTATTGAAGCTATCGAGAGAGTACCAAATGCTGACGGTAACGAAGGGGCCGATGCGGCCGGTTACCGGGAAAAGGTTCCCGGGAAACTACGTTCCCTTTGTAAAGTAGGCCTTTTTATAACTAATTAGAGTTGACATGAAATGGATCACGGAAGAAGACATAAAAGATGAATGAATGATTCAATCCCTTCCCACTCACACGGGTTCTTCTATTGAAGACCCGGGCGTACATAAGAGCGGAACCTAGATAGAACGCGGAGCACCGGCCCCGGCCGCCGATACTGTTACCATGCTTACCAGCTCTTACCATTGCCGCCTATAGATATAGATGGGAGGTAGGCGGGGCTAGCTTGCTTCTCTTCCCCTAACCTGCACATCTTATGTGCGAATAAAAGGAAGCGAGCGGCTCTTCGCTTAGTAGACGGCCGCCGGACGACGACCCCTTCTTGTTCTCGCCCAGCCGCTTCTTTTTTTGTTTTTTTTTCTTTTTTGAGAATCCTAGACTAAAGAAGAAGGCTCCTGAATCAGCGCAGGGAAAAATCCGCAAGCAGGAGAACTTTACTAACCTGCCGCCGGTTACTTTATCAGGGCTCCGCAGGAGAAGAAAGAAGGTCCGGGTCCAATTTCTAATGAAGCGAAGGTCCCCCTTACTCCCTATTCTCTCTTCAAGCTTTATAAAGCTCTAAGAGAAAGGGTTGGTTAAGAACTATTGACTGTAAACGATAGCAGTTACAGTCACTCAATGGATATGCTCGCCTTTGGAATGAAGATGGATGAACAGGCACTTGAGCCTGGAACTGATGAAATTCGGGGAAAACATGGAACCGGTCACTATACCGGGGGGGCGAGACATGACCGCGACTTAAGATTCAAGTACCGTTGAAAAGACTAAAGGAACGGGGGAATGACTACCTGTAATAAAGCACAGGCTAATACGAGCCGACCAGAAGAAGCAAGGCTTTAGATTACCAGATCCTGGACACAATCTTCCTAGAGATGGAGAGCCCCTGCCTTTTCTAGCCTCTCCTTCTTGCTTGCTTACCTAGCTCTTGTCTTAGTGACTCTTCCTCTTTTCTAGGTTTTTCTGAGTGTGAAAACGGTAGATTTTTCATTTGCCAATGAATTGGATCCGCCTCGATTCGATCAATAATGGGATTCTTGGCTAGAGAAAGGTTCTGTGACATGGACGCCCAGCCCAACTCGGTCGGTCGGTTGGCCCACCTAAGATATTAAAAAATTATCGATCGATTTGATCAAATTTGAAAAAGTCTTTCTCACTATTCAGAACAGTGGAGCTTTCGATCAAGATGTTCTCGCCTCCCCCGTTTGGGCTCTCGCTCGAATCGGAACCTTTATGCGTTGGTAGGCTTTCGACTCAATCTAATAGCCTACCTATCGGGCGCCAATAAAAGAGAAAGTTTGCGCATGGGCTCATTATCTGATGCAGAACCGATGCGAGAGGGAGAATCAATATGGGAGAAGCGGGGATTGAGAGCTTTCAAGAACCAGTGGAAAGGAAAGACTTGTTCCCTGCATTCCTTTCTTTCCAAAGAGAGTCATTAGTGCTAGGGCATAAAAGCTTTGATTGAATGAACGCCACCTTGGTTGTATTGTTTTCAAACAAATCCAATGTTGGGCCAAGCGTTGCCAGCCGGTAATAGCCGAAGGCAAAAAAAAAAGGGGGAGATAGAGAAGAGGAGATTCAGAAGAGTCACTCCACTCCATGGATAGTGCACACAGATTCTTCTTTCATTTGCAATTCCTTTCGGGTCGGAAACGTGGGCTGCTGGTGGGGCTGTGCCCCTTCTCCCTCTTCTTCCGCTTTACAACCGGAATAAGGAACCTTAGAATTCACCCCGATTCAAAAATGGGATTTGAGAGGCTAGCGAATCGGAATTGTATGGAATGTCCTACTCCTGCCCGAGCTTTCCGATCAACCAATCCCCTATTTCATTTCAGGGACATCTGTGTTAGGTAGGCCCAGGGATCACTGATTAGTCGAATGAGCCCATCCCTCTGGCCTATCATTTGTTGGTCGATCCGGCTGGCGGCTCCTGCGTCTGGGGCCCCTTTATACTAGTTTGCTGCTAGGAGTCCCTCTAGTCGAATCCATAATCCATAGAAGTCCCAATAGAAGTTTACTGACATGGCTCTTCCATCGGCGATCTACTGCTCCCTCTTAGTTGCAGATGCCCATGCTTTGATTCGAAAGCCCTAGCCAGTGATGAATCCCCAGGAAGAGAGGACTATTGAATTCCTCCTCCCTTCAGTCCAGTTTGAACCCGTCCCAGCAACGAACACCTTCCTACTGCAAGGCTTTGCTCTGCCCTTCCACTAGAATCCACTCCGGGTCGGAGGAGCAGCTAGTCCAACTTCTTGAGCAGCCGAGATATTGAAGAACGAACATTTGCTTGAATTCCTTGCCTCACCCTGAGATGAGAGGGAAGGTCGATTTGACTCGAATCCTGGACCTGATCTTTAATCCTACACCGGTTAATGATGCGATGGGAGAAGTTTTTCTTTTGTCATTTTTCATCAATGCTGGCCCAGTCGAGGTTCGTCCATGCCCAATCCCAATGGACAAACCTTAGCCCCTAGCTCTATAATCCACCCTACCCAGTCCCTGAAAGCCCTCCCGGGGGCCTAGCCCTCTTTCTTCGAGTCTTAAGCGGCTTTCATCGTTGACGAACACCTGCGCTAATAAGACAAAGAGGGAGTCTATGCCTTGAATGAATCAGTAAAGTAACAACGGATTAGTGGAATGAGGGATCAAGAGACAGATAGGGGGAGAATGGCAATCATTGGTGGACCTTCCCTTGAACGAGTCACGGAGCTCTCAACGGAGTGGTTTAGGTTCTGGAATTCCATCTCTAGTTGGGGCTTTCGGTTCGAAGGTTATAAAATGTGGTGCGGGTTCATCTCTCTCGACCAGTTCAGGTTCAAGGGAGGGTGATCGAGGGGACCCAGACTTGAGATCTCTTCTCTATGGCGGGAGGTCTCTTTCGTATCAAGAGTGTTTTGGGGAGGCCAGGGAAGACGGATTGGATCGAGAGGCGATGCTTATACCTCTTCTTTCTCGATAGGATTCCCATCATTTGAAGTCTCCGGCGAAGGAGATAAGGGCGAGGGACCGAACATGTTCTATCCTCAACCTCCATCCGTCATTAGTAATCTCAATTCGCTTTTCCTATTCACTAGTACAATGCGCGCTACAACTAGCAGCCCCTTACTAGTAAGGGAAAAGGCTAGCGCGCAAGGGCTGATGAAAAGCCAGCAACTTGTTAGGACTAGGTTTTGGCTTGCCCCTTTCTTCTTATTAGGAAGATAGGTTTGGAACCCTATACAAGGGGCTGCTTGCTGCTCACCCCTATCTCTAAAGGGGCGCACACTCGTTACCACTAAACGACGAAGCCGGGAGCGGAAGGAGGGACTTGAACCCTCAACCTCAGCCTTGGCAAGGCTATGCTCTACCAATTAAGCTATTTCCGCCAGCTACGGTAGTGGCGAAGCACTACTGAGCAATTCACGTATCACTTGATACGGACGACTTCTGTTTTTCCGCCGGACCACAGTCTTGACCTCCGATCGAGCTACGAACACGAGTAGGTAGGCTAGGGGGGCGGCAGGGCTGCGCCTTTTCAATCAATCTCCGGCCGCTCCGCTATTGGTGCGAGCTGTAAGGAGTCTTGATCTCGAGTCAAGCTGGGGCGTCATCTGTCTTTTAAGTTAAGTCATTTCCTAAGACGGCTCCTCTTATTCTTTCTACGATAATCCAAACTGCAGCTCCACGAGTCTGCTCGGAACCAGTCGATTCCTGAGCCATTCGTTCTCCCCTCTCGGTTGGCCTTTGCCAGCCACTAGAGCAAGTAAGAGAACCTACAGTGAATGAACTTAAAGAACCGCAGATTTTGACCGGATTGTACACCTTTGTGTCTGGCTATGTATATGGATGTGCATAAAGAAGGGACGGGGCATCTCTATCCTTTTTTGGGGGAAGAGAGAGGGAAGAAGCTGCAGCGGCACCTCACGAACTTCTTACTGGAGCAGTACTATAGGCATTTTCGAGTGTTTGGATGCACGTCTTTTGTTCATATTCCTGCGCAGTTAAGAGAGAAATTGTCCCCAAGGAAACCACTTGTGTCTTTCTTGGATATGCTCAGTCCGGGTATAGACGCTATGACGTGAAATCCAAGAGACTCGATGTATCCTTGAATGTTCTCTTTAATGGGGGCGCTTCTTTCCTTAACCTAATTAATCAGCCCCGGGGGAGAATGATGATGGAGATGTATTGCGGCCTTCTCCTGTTCATCAACTCTAACCGCATTCTTCTGCAGTTGATGTTACGGATCAGCCTCACGCTTCAAGCCAGCAGCTTTGCTCAGCATCTTCTGCCGATTGTCAGCCTGTTCAGCTGACCTCAGAGGATTCCAGTCACCCGGCACAGCATGTTTATTCTCGGCAGCGATTACAGTCTCTTTCCCAGGGTCAGACTACTCCATAAGATCAGCAGTCTAGCCCAGTTGCTTCCCTTTTAGGCGCTTCCTCTAGTTAAAGAGTGAATTCAGGAGTTCCAGGCAGGCGATAGGGGCTTCGGGGGGATAACATGAATCGTATAAGCCTGAACCCTCTTAGTTATGTGCTTCCCCCTTCAAGAGCTGGGCTACTACCCTAATCAAGTTCTTCCTAGCGTATAGTATTGGGCAGATTGAGTCTTTCTCTAATATAGTACCTAATAGTTAGATTAAGCATTAGGCGCAACCTCGACTATAAAGCATCCCGTTAATCTCTTCTCTTTCTGTCTTCAAGCTTCAAGCTTTTGCCTAGGAGCTCGGATTCCAGTCCTCTCGTTAGAAGGCAGCATAGTTGGAATTTCTTCCTGCGGCGAATAAAGGAAGAGAAAGGGCTCTCTAATGCCTTATTTGTACGATATGATGCAAGCAAGGAATCCTATTAGAGTGATGCAAGTCAGCCTATAAGATGAAACCGAAGATACTAAGCCTGGAATCAGTCGCTCTCTATGTAAATTTCTCTTTAGCAAGAAGCCCTGTGAAAGCTATCAGATAATGACTTGATAGAGGTCCCTCGCTGACGCCTTCATTTTTCTTTTTTTCATCTCTTTATGATATGCTATCTTCCTTTAGCCAGACTTCCCGCATTACTGTGATCAAGAGGAAGCGCTAAGGTCTATCCTTTCCTTAAGTTAAGAGTGAAGGACGGATACTGGCTCTTTAGGACTGATAGTAGCTGCTCTTCTGGTAGTATAGCTGGTAGCTCTGCTTATGCTAGCTCTCTTCTTTCTTATGAGAGAGATTCGCAATAGGGGCATTTCTCTGTAAGAAGAAGGCCTGTTACAGCTATCAGATATAGGGGATTTACTTCACCTTGAATAACTATCGAAAAATGGCTTTCTTTTCAGCCGCTTTCATATTTCATTAAGGTAGTTTGCTTACTTAGTGCTTTCGCTAAGGTGACGACTTGAATGACACTTTAATTGTTGATCAGAGGAAAGGGAAGACCTCGATAAGGAAGAAGAACAAGAGCTACATCGGCAGGACTCTCTGCAAGTGGAAGGTCGCATAGGGGCTCTCGGGAAGCTCTTTCCTTTATACCAGAAGGAAGATGGTCGAGGAGATCAGTAGCTAGAAAGCTCCTTTGGGAGAGCAAGGTAGCCAAAAGTCTATTAAAAGTACATCACTATTAAGTCGACTACAGTAGTATCATGAGCATGTAACTACATCCCGGAACCAAGGAGAAGAATACTCTGTAGTAGCAGCAGCAGTGGCCGAGCATCAGTCATCAAGTGAATCAGTAGATGCCCGCGCACGTGAGCAGCAATCACTCCATTGCAGCAAGACAAAAGTAGCATATGTCACATGGTAGATCATATCCAAGCAGAGGTGCACAAGAACGAGCACAACTTCACTCAGAACTTGTGACAAAGACTTGGTGTGCATCAGAACACGACTGAAAGCCCTTGCTGCTTCTTCATTCCAGGTGAAGCTATCTTTATTCAATTCAGTAAATTGGTCAGTGGCTTGCTGATAACCCCATACCCCTTTCAAAATTTTCGGTAATAGCCTGTTAAACCCAGAAAGCCTCTCAACCCCTTGACAGTAGTGGGTTGTGGCCAGCTCAACATGCTGTCAATCTTGCTTTTATCTGCTGATACCCCTTCACTGCTCACCACATGCCCGAAATACTCTAACCTTGCCTGACCGAAAGAGCATTTCGATTTCTTCACAAACAACTTGTGTTGTTTTAAAGTTTAAAACACTATCCTCAAGTGTTGCAAGTGGCTATCTAGGCTGTCACTGTAAATCAAGATGTCATCGAAAAAAACCAGTAAAAATTTCCTCATATAATCCATGAAAACCTCATTCATTAAAGCCTGAAATGAGGCTGGAGCATTAGTGAAACCAAAGGGCATATTAACTCGTAATGGCCCTGGTGAGTTCGAAATGCAGTCTTGTGTATATCATCTTCAAACACCCGAATCTGATGGTAACCACTTCTCAAATCAAGCTTCGAAAATCTCCTGCTACCATGTAATTCATCAAGCAATTCCTCAGGATGGGGAATTTATCTTTAATGGTGATGGCATTGAGTGCTCGATAATCCACGCAAAATCTCCAGGTATTGTCCCTTTTTTTCACCAGCAACACTGGAGAGGCATAAGAACTCACACTTGCCCTGATAATACCACTTAACAGCATCTCCTTGACCTGTTTTTCTATCTCTTTTGGATGTGGGGGTATCTGTAGGGCCTTACACTCACAGGCTCACTACCAGGTTTTAAGGGAATGTGGTGGTCGTGATTCCTCTTAGGAGGAAAAGGTCAGGCTAGTCGCTAAAGGCTTTGGCTTTACTCAAAGAAAAGACTTGATCCAAGGAACTATACAAGTATGGTGGGAGGCCTAAAGTCTTTCACGTTGACCCGGCCCGACATGACGTTTGCTGTGAATCAAGTCTTTCAGTTTATGCATGCTCCTCGACAAGCACATCTACAAGCTGTCAAAAGAAGACTCCGATACTAAGAGAACTATTTGCGATGGGTTCTTCTACCCAAATAACTCCTATGCAGATGGGGCTGGAGATCCGCTCCTGCTCTGCGTGTAAAGTAAGACAATGAAAAAGAAGGCTTCGCTTTGTTGCGACTGCCGCCGTCTTCGAGTTAAATATCGTTTTAGTAGTCCCGGTAATGGAGTCTTTCGAGATAAGACTGAGGCTTATTTTTTCTTCGTCGTACGTGACTTTGTCTCAACCGGTAGAAAAGAAGTTAGAAAGAGGAATTGACCTCGAAACTATATATATGAAGGGGCATGTTCAACTTCAAAGACCGGTGTCGCATAATCAGACTGAATGAAAGTTAGAATCACTGACAAAGTACTTTGGTCTCTATTTGTCGCTACACAACGAATATTTAGTCTCAAGCTTCCTGGAGATACTGGATAATTAGGAACTGCGTATCGCCTAGCAGCTAAAGTACTTGGTGAATTAATAAAACCAGTGATGCTGATAAGCGCTTACACTTTTTTTAGAATATAGCAAATAGTCTGATTTCTTTCCATATTGCCTATCAACTGACTAAGATTCCATACCTATCCTGGATTTGAACCTAACTTCTCAACAGACTTAGTAGAGTTCACGACCCTTGCCACTATGACTCCAAGAAAGTTTACGAGGTCAGTGAGCAGTGTCGGGCTTTCTTTTACCTCCTTTGCCCATTAGTCCGTAGTTAGGGCTTCTTAAGACAAAAGAGACTGATACAATTGCATAAGTAGTAAGGAATAGTTTGATAAGAACCAGAGCGGATAGATGGCAAGTAAGACAGTCACAGCAGGGCTATAACCAGCAACCTTCGGTTGATTCATTGAAGTTTAGAGTCAGTGTCTTTCTATCGAATCTGAGTTACCGGCTCTCATTTGAAAGACCGTCCCTATGACATGGTCTTAAAGCATAGTTTGGACTGCCCTAAACTTTAAAGTCTTTGTAAAGGATGAAGTTTCCTATTTCCTCGCCTATCCCTGCCTTTGACCTCGCACCGATGGCTATTGCCAGCTAACGCCCTAAGTTAATAAAAAGCAGCTGAAAGAGAATCCTAAGCATGATGTCTATCGCAGGGCCTTCAGTTCGTTCGCCTTTTAGCCCTTTTATCTATTATGAGACTACCTTCGCGCCTAAGCTCTTCAATTAGCATTCTTATTCTTTCTGTCACCTGCTGGAATATTCGACACGCGAGGAATAGCGTGAAAGGACTCTAAACGACTGGACAAGACAAACTGAGGCTTATTGCTCAATGGAAAGTGAACTACACAAGACGAAATCATAGCCCAATCTCTTTGCCATAGTAGGCCCGATTTTCACCCCCTTTGGCAAGACGAAGAGGGACAAGAGGTTATTCATAGTAAAGATATGGAGAAAGACAGACAGTCGGTCCATCCCCGACTCCTTAAGTGCAGATGAGGCGCGAAGCGGCGAAGCAAGTGAATGCTAACTTTGGTAAGGTATGGAGTCCCTAGTCATTCGATATTCTTTTCGCGACAGGGAGAATTCATTCTTCTTTGGATGGACCAACCCAAACCCTAGAAGGCAAAGGCTGAGAGACATCCATCTCAACACATACACGAGCAAACATGGGATGAGCCAAGGCAAGAGTGCGCTCATCTGCACGAAGGAATCGTCCAAAGGTTCCCACAAGACCTTTAAGGTATGCAGGACTCAAAAATGGCAAGGGAAGGTAGGGAAGCCGAATCCAAACAGCAGAGAGAGAGGATTCATATCTAGGATGAAAATCAGGCGACCAACGAAATAACCTAAACAAGGAGCTGTCAATAATATGAGATTCCCTAGTCCAGGCCTTAACCATATCCTCATGAGAGGAAAGGTGGATCATCACATGCCTGGGATCCAAAAGCCCCACCACCGCAGGCTGGGAAAGCCCCCAAGAGGTATTAGAGAAAAAGTAAAAAAGTCAACGTTGCATCTGCTTGTCTCATTATTGCCGAGATAATGGCCTACTTCTTCACATCCACCGCGCAATGCATGCAATTATTGATAGACAGAAGAATCATGGTATACACTTTACTTGCGTGTACTAGCTAAAGCGTTACGTATGTCTGGTGGAGATCATATTCACTCCGGTACCGTAGTAGGTAAACTTGAAGGGGCAAGAGAGACCTCTTTCAGTTCCTTTTCCCTATCTCAGAAGAGAAGGAAGGGTAGTCAGTTGGTTAACTTCCGACTCCTATACTTTCGTCAAGCAATTAGATCATTATTAAAGGTAATCTCTGTTAAGATAAAGGCAAGGGTTGGTTTTCGCTTGCTCTTTATCGCACTTGGTTATTCCTCGTAAAATGAGTTTGGGGAGGGACTTAAAAGTGAATGCGATCCATTCTTTGCTCTCCTCAGCATTCAGAAGATCGCAACCAGACCCACTCTCGCCCTATCTCATCATCCCGGATTGACCAAATAGCATACCTGCCTGCACGCACGAATGGCTAGGCGATCAAAAATGCCATCTTCAGCCCAAGTTTGTCCATGAAGTGCATCCCTGTGGTTCCTACGCGCACCACTGTCGTATCCATTCTTTTCATTCCAGAAAACGAAAGTGTGAAGGGGCCCACCTCACTCATCCCATCTCCCCTTCCTCCAACTGCGCTTAGACCGACAGTGGCAAGAGCTTCTTCTTTGTTCACAGCTTGAGCGGATTCGATTCCGAACCTTTTTTTTGAGTAACTATAGTGATTCCTTCCCTTTCTCTTCCTTCTTTCCCAGAGCTACTGGCTCATTTCACTCTCTTTAAATAAGAAAGACGGGGAGTCACTGGCTTCCTTTCCTCCTAACCAACTCGCTACAGGGTCTATGTAATTGAGCTGGTTCTGTATAAGCAGGGGTGGGGATGACGCTCGTATCCCGTAACTTGTCAGTAGAGTCATTCATCCCTATCTTGGTTGCATTCTTTATCCTGGAAAGCTAGTCTAGTCTCCGCCCCTGTCTCTGGGCAGCCTTTGATCATCTCGGTGAGCCTTCCCCTTATACATGAGAGAGGTCGTGATAAGAGTTTCCGAGTGAGGCGAGGGGCTCCTCTCAATCGACGAAGGCTTGAGTCCCCTACGGCCAGTACAATGCGCTAGTCGCATCTTCTATAAGGCTGGCATCTAATATAAAGAAAGCTGTCCTTGTGGACTCTGTCTCATCTTTTTTTATTAACTATATTCATGCTTCATGAAAAAAAATGAAGCAATCCGCTTCGCACCTTTATCCCTTTCTTTTTTGGGGGAAAATGCATTCTCACAACTTCCTATTGAATCAAAAAAATGCCTACACCCATGCTCTCTGGAAAAGTCTTCTCCAGAAGTTTTATACTAAGCCCACTTATTCTTATCCCCCTGTGGCTGCCTTTGCTTTTCCCACAATCACAAGCCCACTAGGCATAAAGAAAACAGAGGATCCCCGTGCCAAAGCAGGCATCTTTCTTGGCTATCCTTTTGGCCAAATCTTTTCTCTCTCATATATGATTCTTCTTTCAAACCATTTACACTTCCAGGAGTATCAGCGCAGCTTCGATAGGACAAGGTTTGAAGAGCTCTTACGCGGGAAGTCTTTCGCTCTCTCTTATTCAGTTCGAATCCTCAGTTATTTGATAAAGCTAAATTCGAGAATAGAATAAAGAATCGAATCATAGAGTTAAGATCTCTACCGAAAGGGAGAGGAGAACAAATCAAGATCGACTGACTTACAGGAAAGAAGCGAAACTCGACTGCTTGGACAGAGTGGGATAGATCTATTGCCAGAGGTGGAGACGGATAGGTAGCTAGACTTCCAAGTTGCGGCACGAAGTAGCGAAGACTGTTCAGTTAGATTTTTCAGATGCTGGAGTGAGTTCTTGAGAAAGAACAGAACTAGACTTCAAAGGATAAGTCGGAAGAAGATCAACCGAGAGTCCCCGGCTTTCATATGCTCTTTATAAAGTAGTTTGAGGGCCTTAAGAAAGGTAGACCGTCGGGGTAAGGAAAGGGTCGATGTACATTGATTTTTCATATATAGAGAGATTCCCCTGTATAGCTAGCCTTCTTCTTCAGCAGATACTCTGCGTAGTATACCTATGGGCGGTACATTTAATCAAACAAAGCCTCTCGACTTGCTTGTTGGTTCGCGGGTCTGCTTCTCTTTTGATCCGCGGTCTGCCACCGATAGGTGGCCGATCGTGTTTCTTGAGAGGGTTGTATCCAAGTTATTCGACCAGGATTTATCCGAAGCGGTTAGTTTCCTGTTATCTTATCTGGTGGTGAATTTGATGCCCCGTGGGTGACGACCCCGGGCTCTACTGTCAGATTTCTGAGTGGGTACCCGTTGGGCTATCTTGGCGCATGGCCTCTTTTCGCGTTGTCCCACCACCTAATTATTTGGTGGTGTGCAGAACTTGTGTACCCGGGAAGGGTGTTTACCAACTACGCCGTCCCCGGGGATGACGTAGTAATCGCGGATGAGAATGTCGCGACCCGTTACAAGGAGTCCCTTGACCTCCTGCAGGTGGTTATTTCGAAAGAGAAATCACTAATATCAAGGAGTGGGTCCGCGGAATTCGCGAATAACTTTAGGGTTCGAGATTTGACAGTCGATCTCCCCCCGGTATCCATTAAAAAGCGTTATTAAACACTTTCCACCCCTACGGGTTGATGGCTGTTGCTCACCGTTATTCGGTGCGTGATTTCCGTTTGCTTTGTAGGCTGGGTGGAGCTGGATATCGTGTTCTTGCAAGGCTAGACCATAGGCGCCCGAGGCGGTATTCCCATCTTGTGGTTATGGGGCTAAAATTGCTCTCTCCTTCTTACCCGCTTGATTTCTGGTTGGGTAAGGGACGACCACTCAGTCCAGAAGCTCATGGGCGTTTGGTGAGACTCCTTCGAGCCAAACTTAAGCCCCGGGAGCTGATATTGCCCCCCGATGAGCTGTTCGAGACTGAGGAATCTAGATATTTCCTGGAGTACTCTCTCCTTTATGGATGGATGCGCCAGTGGTTAAACTACCTTAAATGGTATCACCTTACCGCACTTTCCCCTTGGGTTACCCTCGAGGAACTGTTTAGCGGTCCGGTTGTCTCGCACTCCTGGAGGATGGTCGCGGTGGACGAAGACCTCGTTCGCTTCTCTCTGGAAGTTGTTTATAGAAGTGCGCTTTTCAAGTTCATTAATCAGGCTGTGAAGTGAAGGTCACAGGGGCTATGAGACCCGGCGTAGTAATTTGGAAGCCCTAGTAGTAAGCAGAAAATGAAAAGCTTATGAATAAGCTCAAGATAGCCAAGATGGAGTAGGGCTAGTCTAAGACAAGACAGACCGATCTATATTCTCCTGCTCGCCTTTACAAGGTTTCCTACTCACTCTATTGAGTTACAGCCGGGTTCTGCAAGGAAGCATCTCGACAGGCCCGCAACCAGTGGTTGATGCCCCACCCGAGCTCTCCATACTCTATTTATCAAGGAGAGTTTTACCAACCCTGCCATCCTAGAACGTTAGCGTACAAGAGGGGCATTTCTCAATTGAGTTAGTCACACATGGAATCTCAGATGTGGAAGTTTTCTTCCGATTTCTTTGGCGTTTAGTTGGCTGCACTCTAGGTCTCACCTAAGATCCTTAGTCTATCCGAGGCTCTCGTTAACTGGGGCACGATAGAACCGATGGTCAGTACCTCTTTACTAGGGAAGGGGTTCCCGGGAGAGAGCTCTGGTTCGTGCGCATTAGAAGTAGACATGAGTGGTTGTCTTAGCGCGCATCGGAAAGACCTTGCCTCAGTGCCTTTGAGGGATTCCTTCTCGCTTGCTTGCTGTCTAAGCTCTTCGATCCTGCCCTGCTTTGATTCTTGCGCTTGCTTGTGCCCCCTTCTTTCTTTGGCGCTTGCCTGGATCGCTATCTTACTAGCAGTAGTGCTGTTTTCTATTTGAGCTTCCCTTTTTCCTTTTATCGAGCATAATGATTCGAATCGGGCTTTTTGGTCAAATTCTTTGCCGAAAGAGTTCTCCCTTATCGGATGGCATCAGATGCCGGTGGCGGTTAGCGTTCTTTATGGGTATTATTCGGTGCCAGTGGCCTCTTAGCTTTGTGGGCGATATCGGATGGTTGGTATCTCACCGCATAAGTGTCAGGGATGGCGTAGTTCATTAGTGCTTTCCCGAGGATGTCTGTGCGTGCTCTCCCGTCTTTAGTCTTTCTCGGCGTCAACCCCAAATACGAAAAAAATAATTTGAGCATTACCCGCTCTATCAGATAGGACGACCTACTCCTTAGTTGAACCAGACTTTGCCACTCACCTTCATCCGAAAAAGAAAGAGACCGCACGAAAGCAGTTTTTCCTAAACGGTGATACCGCCAGGTTTGAAACTTCAATCTTTTAGCAGCTTGTGGGGCCTGGCCTGAAGGTGATATTAATACCACTCCGGCCCCTGCAGCCCCCAAAGTGCTAGATCCATCGAAGTAGAGAGTCCACCTCTGCAAAGGCGAGGACTTCTTCATCGAGCTCCACTGGTTCGAAAACATTCATGGCATGATCTGCCAAGAAGTCTGCAAATGCCTGTCCTTTGACCGCCTTCATAGGAACGTACCGAAAAGTGAACTCGGATAGCCCTAGGATCCACTTCCCAATTCTCCCCTTCAACACGGGTCTGGTCAGCATATACTTAATCAGGTCCGTTCGAGCAATTACCAACACTGTTGTGGAAAGGAAGTAGTGTCGGAGCTTGGTTGCTGCAAAGTAGAGCGATAAGCACATCTTCTCGATCGGCGAATAATTCTTCTTAGGGAAGACCCTGCTGAGATAATACACGGCCTGCTCCTGCCCTGAATCAGATCGAATTGGGGCATAGGGGATGATTGTAGATAGACCATCAGCATAATCAATTCTCGTAAACCAAGAACCATCAAGCAATTTCATGCTTTTGTTCCTAATTGGGTAAACCGGCTCATTCGCCTTTACCACTCCACTCTGTTTGTAGGAAGGTACTTCCGGCCCTCCTCAAGGATACCCGCAATGATTGGGTCAAGATTTTTAGGTTGTGATGTAGGAATAACCATTTTCTCTATACCCCCCATCTGTGTATAAGGGTCAGCAAGCTCCGAATCCCGTTTGTTCCTTTCTTGGGTCAAGGAGCAATTTCAAACATTTCCATTTTGATATTGGATTTCCCTTTTCAAGATGTCTCAGAGCAAGCAAAGTCTGACCTTATCTACTTATAAGCGCAGAGGGAAAGTAGCAACTTGATTTGGACCATAGGGGGCTTCCTTCCGAACTACGGATAGGCTACCGGGCTTTGCACTTCGGCCCGTGAGAATACCGTGCTCTATCTCTTCTCTCACCCGACAGAGAACTATCGTCTCGCTTTCGCTATTTATTGCAAAAAAAGAAAAGACAAGGGGGGGACATAAAGGCCTTACCCCTGAACATCAAAACAAGCTAGGGAGCTCTAAAAAAGAACATGCCTTGGCTATGAACAGGCTTTTTAGAATCAAAAGGAAGAGACCCTAAGCTATTAAATAAAATGGAGTCTGAATGAGTATGACCATAAGCAGCCAAACAATCTGCAGCTTTGTTGTCCCCCCTAAAGACATGAGATAATTTCGATAAAGAAAAATGTCCTTTCCCAGCAAGCACAACTCACTAGCATGATCCTAAGAAAGCCACACTGTGATTTTGATTTGGCACCATTAAACCAGGAAGCCAAAAGATGGTGAAGAGAGGAGCTTTATAAAAGAAATCCACATTGAGACTGGGAGAGAAATGAGACCCTATTATCCTAGGAATATCACTTTGAGAGAGGTGATCCACTCTTTCTATGCAAGGAGAGGAACAGCAAACACATTTGGAGGCAAAATTCATTCCAAACCTGGGAAAACTGCTATCAACAGCAATGGCATTCTTAATTAGTCTTAGTTTCCACAAAAAAACACCCATTTTCAAGGGCAACCATTTGTTCCAAAGATTTTGATAAAGAGATCTCTAGCCAGTCTCTTCTTTTGAGAGGACAACTCAATCAACTCGGCGGATCCCCTCTTGTCAAAATACTGAAAGCGAGAGTGAAGCATGTGTTTCGTTTACATTCTAACTATTTTACCATAGTTAAGAGAGTCAAGACGATCTTCCTTTTCTTTTGCCCTAAGCCCCAGTCATCCGTGGAGCCTTTTCATATCATAGCTAGGCCTCCTCTTTTTCGATGACTTAGGAGGGAAATTCTCTTCTCGCAATTAGGAGTCAGTGGATGACATCCCATTCTACGAGTTTACTTACGGCTGGAGTAAGCAGAGAGTCAAAAAAGTCCAGGGAAGCTTTTCAAGTAGGATTCGAACCTACGCCCGACTAGTCAGTTACCAGCCGACCGCTCTACCACTGAGCTTGAAATAAAAAAAGGGGTTTTCCGGTGATTAAGGTAAGGTCTTGGGTCGAAAAGTAGGTATAAAGATATGCATATTTGAACAAAAAATGTAACTAAGCCCTTATCAAAAACAACTATTCCAAAGAACCGGTTTCAATAATCTGAATAAAGCCATTATCGTCCACAGATATGAAAGCCCCAATACAAGTAACTGGGTCGCCCCCTGGGACTAAACACATAACCTTTCCAACAAGACCTAGTCCATTCAAGAACTCCTCCCATTTGGGTACATGAAATTCCTTCCATTTTACAATCCCAAGAGGAACGCTAATTTCATAATCATAACGAGCGTGTGGCATTTTTATAAACTGTTCTTCGAAAGCTTGGTAAAATTCATCTAAAAAAAATTGAATAAGACGGGAGCTCTAAAATCAA